GTGAGAGGCGGAAGGGTCAAAGACCTACCCGGCGTTAGGTATCACATTGTTAGAGGAACCTTAGATGCTGTAGGGGTGAAGGATCGTAAAAAAGGGCGTTCTAGTGCGTTGCAAAACATTGTCACAACTTGTATCATTGCAATGATTCCGTATCAGTTGTTCTGATATGTTAAACGTGTAGCTGACCCAGCATTGCAGGGGGACTGAAGCCTGCTACTACAGAGATTGATAGAGATTAATTATTACTTATCTATCTATTTGTATAAAACAACTTGGTGTCTAAGGTGTTCTATTCCAGTAAGTTGAGTTTTACCTGGACTCCCACCTGGAGACTCTTGGGGCGTCTTTTCCTCCTGGAACAGGTTTAGATTACGACTACGGAGATTCGGTGAAGGCTTTATGCACATCTACTGATTGGATTGATAAACCTACGGACATTCCTAGTAAGATAACTGAATTGCGAGATTCTCTTCTTTTCTATCTAAACTTCAATCTTTCTTATCCGTGGAATAGGAGAGAACGGATACTCAATATGCAATGAGTAAATATGACCTGCCTCTTAAGAAAGAAGTGGTTCAAAATCATTTGAATAGTTTCTATTCAATCATGCGGAAAGCTGTATTCGATGAAAGTCGCACGTGCAGTTTGGAGGGAGATCCTCGATTAACTGGTGGATCCACCCTACAATATGGAGTGAAGAAGCCAAAATAGTAGCCTAAGATACCATTGAAATAAAAAGATTGATTGAAATCTGACATATTTCTATTTGTAAACTCGTGTTACATCGGAGCAGTGTAGTGAACGGAAAGAAGAATATCGAATCAGATCCAATTTATCGTAATCGATTAGTAAATATGCTAGTTGATCGTATCCTGAGAAATGGCAAGAAATCACTGGCTTATCATATTCTCTATCAGGCTATGAAGCGGATTAGGTAAAAGACAAATAGGAATCCGCTGTCTGTTCTGCGACAGGCGGTGCGCGGGGTAACTCCCGACGTAGTGACAGAAACCAAACGTGTAGGTGGATCAACCTATCGAGTTCCCGTTGAAGTAGTACCGACAGAGGGAAAAGCTTTGGCTATCCGGTGGTTATTAATCGCGTGTCGAAAACGCTCAGGTCGAAGTATGGCTTTAAGATCGAGTGATGAATCAATGGATGCCGCCAGAAATTCCGGTAGTGCCATACGGAGGAAAGAGGAGACTCATAAAGTTGCGGAAGCCAACAAAGCTTTTGCCCATTTCCGCTAGTTTCGGATTCGTTCCAATCCACAACGAAACTGTTGTGGATTGGAACCGAGCACAAACTAAACTATCTGGGAATCAGGAAACACTACGAAGAACTGGTTGAACGAAGGGTGAGCGACAAATAACAGGTTTTTAAGTCACAAGTGAGGATTGGCAACTACCTCTTTTTTAGGTTACTAATTATTAGACTCTTCCTAATAGGATAAGCGGGGGGGCCAATGCAGAGTTGCGGAGTGCCTCGCACAAAGGCTTGAGACATAACCAGTTTTTTAGAATCTGAAATTGATTGGGATGCGCATCGCATGGAGTAAAAATTAAGAATTGTTTGAGATATCGAGAAGAAGCCCCCATATCCGAGAATTCTGGAGACTCAATTAATTCTGGTTGACACAGATAGGTTTTTGTGATATATTCTAGATTAACAAGCTTACTAGCCTGGGGAATCACTACTTATTTCTCGAGAACCAAAAATTACCATGACCGCAACTTTAGAACGACGCGAAAGCGCAAGCCTATGGGGTCGCTTCTGCGACTGGATCACCAGCACCGAAAACCGTCTTTACATCGGATGGTTCGGTGTCTTAATGATTCCCACCTTGCTAACCGCAACCTCTGTATTCATCATTGCTTTCGTCGCAGCTCCTCCCGTAGATATTGATGGTATCCGTGAACCCGTTTCTGGTTCTTTGTTATACGGTAACAACATTATCTCTGGTGCTATCATCCCTACTTCTGCAGCTATTGGGTTACATTTCTACCCAATCTGGGAAGCAGCTTCCGTTGATGAATGGCTTTACAATGGTGGTCCTTACGAACTTATTGTTCTTCACTTCCTACTTGGTGTAGCTTGCTACATGGGTCGCGAATGGGAACTAAGCTTCCGCCTAGGTATGCGTCCTTGGATCGCTGTTGCGTACTCAGCTCCTGTCGCAGCGGCTGCCGCCGTCTTCTTGATCTACCCAGTTGGTCAAGGAAGCTTCTCTGACGGTATGCCTCTAGGCATTTCTGGTACTTTCAACTTCATGATCGTCTTCCAGGCTGAGCACAATATTCTTATGCATCCATTCCACATGTTGGGTGTAGCTGGCGTATTCGGCGGCTCTCTATTCAGTGCTATGCATGGCTCTTTGGTAACTTCTAGTTTGATCAGAGAAACAACTGAGAATGAGTCTGCTAATGCAGGTTACAAGTTTGGTCAAGAAGGAGAAACTTACAACATTGTAGCTGCTCACGGCTATTTTGGTCGTTTGATCTTCCAATATGCTAGCTTCAACAATTCTCGTTCTCTGCACTTCTTTTTAGCTGCTTGGCCCGTAGTAGGTATCTGGTTCACCGCTTTAGGCATTAGCACTATGGCATTCAACTTGAATGGTTTTAACTTCAACCAATCCGTGGTTGACAGCCAAGGCCGTGTTATAAACACCTGGGCTGACATCATAAACCGCGCTAACTTAGGTATGGAAGTCATGCATGAACGTAACGCTCATAACTTCCCCCTAGACTTGGCCTCTGTTGAAGCTCCTTCTATAAACGGATAACATCCGTCTGGTTATGCAGCACAACTGGATACCAAACCTCTCAACTCCAGAGGAAGAGGTTTGGTGTCCAATGATACGAGGATGAGGGTTCGTGCGGTAGAACCAATGAAAAGAGTGAGAAAAGCTTGTCATAATCTTATTATTATCAGTTTCCAACCTCGAATCGAATTCCGAAGACTTTTTGGAATATCCTTCTGCAATTTAATAGATTACGAAGTTTCCTATTCCGATTTGCAGAATGTTCTTAATCCCCCACCCCAAGCTCTTTTGGATAAAAGAAGGGGTGCATTCCTCATTTCAAAGATTCTCTCTTGTCTTGTTATATACATACAGTTAATATGTATGTGTATCAACCGAAGGACCTATCTAGTTTGCTTAACAGATAGATCTCGTTCACGTGCGGGCGGGGGGCAAATAAATCAACAGAGGGGGCGGACGTAGCCAAGTGGATCAAGGCAATGGATTGTGGATCCATCACGCGCGGGTTCAATCCCCGTCGTTCGCCCATCCAATTGGGTAATTCGATTCCATCGCTCTGCTTGGAACAGGTAAGAACTTTTAAGGTCGATGGGATATATGTGGGTCTCTCCGACAATAACAATTGAGAATTCTTGATCTAATTCCAGTTTTGGATACGACTATTCACAGAAATCACTAGACTCGTTTGAGATATGTATCTCACCCTATCTTGAAATTACCAAGATTATTGGTATAATAAATGTGGGAAATAGATAGTATCTACCGCATAAAATTAATATGAAAGAGGAAAGTAAGGTAAAAAAGGTGGCAAGAGAAAGAGTAGGAAGTCCAGATCTCTCATCTAAGATCTCTGAGTTAATAGAAGTAAGTCTATTAGATCACTTCTTCGAATCATTGAAAAACCAACATCTCAAAGAGTCCTTAATTAGTCCATCTTCCAATTATGAACCTTTTATCAGATTATCTGACTTGCGATTTCTAAGTTCACTATTTTTACGCAATTTGCGTAATTCACTAGAGGGAGATAGTGGCATTACTCTGGAGATGCTGATGTTGCTAACAATACCAATCTGTATGCATTGCTTGAGTGACAAAAGGTCGATCGAAAGAAGTTTTGTATTAACGGGAGTCATTAATGGGGGTGACGGAGTAAGGAAAAAACAAGCGGAAAACCTTGTTGATTTCTCCTGTGACTGCTTTCTCCGATTCGAAAGATCTTTATCTGTTGAAAAGAATGGAAAGAGGAGAAGACCTGTTTCCTACTACTTAGGTTTGAACGAAGATATTTCTGCAGGCTCAACGAGAAAAGAGAAGCAAGTTCGCTACGATGGGATGATTCCCCTGGTTTCTGGTAGATGGAAGGCGTGCGTAGTGAGAGGTTCACTCCTTGGCAGAGATATATCTAAAGATGAGAATGAAAGGATTCAAGTATTTTGCAGGGATAGGTTTTTCAAATTCTATAACTATTTGGTTGTTTCTAGAAACAACCAAAATTATTTTGATTCGTTATTCTTTTGGGAAAATCATAACAAGCGAGATTCAGGTCGGTTACAAGCAACACAATTGAGAAACGAATCATTAAACCCCGTAGTATTAAACTTCTATGACAAGACGTTACTTGACTCCGGAAATTCAGCAGGTCAACAGGGGGGTGGATCGGACTCTTCTTTAGAGCGAGAAGCCTTTTCCAACTTGTCTTCATTTACGTCTTGTGAGAAAACGACGTCGTTCCGTGGCTGTATATCCGGACTAGATTGTGACAAAAATGGGGAAGAATTTCCCATTCTACCCACTTATTCACAAGTGAGAAATGGATTGATAGATCGACTCACCAGATCTCTCTCGATAATTGAGAGATCAAATCTGATTTCTAATGGGGCAATAGCTATTGACGTCGATAGTAGCGTCAAATCTGGGAAAGGATTTCCATTGGAAATGAAGGGCAACATGCTGCTTACTCAAGAATCTGACAAAAGACTTGGGCTAGCGAGTAGCAGACACCTCAACCTCAATGAGATTCTTCCAAACTATTTTCAAATATCTTTAGGTATACCTAGAGAAATAAGTAATCGAAGTGAAAATACTACTTTTTTAAACTAATTGAGAGAAGAGGGTAACATACATTCAATATATTCTTTAGTTAGATGGTATGGACGAAGTAGAATCATACCTCTCTACTCAACATACATATCTCTTTTCTCTGACTATTTATGCGCATTATCTACTGAATATTTCTTCCAAATCAAATATCGGTTGGATGGCTGGACGGGGATCGGGGAGTACACTGGTGTAACAAGAATTGCAACTGAATAAAGAGTATTGAAATGGAAAGATAACGTAGAGCGCCTATTGAATGAATATATTACCTTTCGAATTGATGAGTATAGAGATGTTCAGTCAAATGTGCATAGATGGCTCGATACGACCGAGGATTCGTCTCCTTTCCCTGTCGGGGAAGTCTTAAAGTATGACTTGAAGGAATCAAATTGCCGTGTATCAATAATACAGAACGAATTACTAAATAATATTGGTGTCAGTCTCGGTAGTAACAATCAACAGAAGAGAAACTATTCTCATCAAATTCTCAATGTTTTACTTCTTTATAATCTCAATGTTTTAATTCTTTATAAAATGATTGTTGCTGAGGTTATTTGCCGGAGAATCTTGATATATACCATTGATTTTTGCATCGAGAGATTGAACGATATAGATCTCGAGAGATTGAACAACATAGATCTCATGATGCTTGACCTTTTATCAGGTTTATTTAATGGTTACATCAATGAACAGATGCTTTTCCTCAAAAAAATTCTTGAGAAGAAAAAGAGTTTATTCATTGAGTCCAAACTCTTAATGAGTGAGAAATCTCTAGGCTCTTCGACCGAGCTGGAACCTGCAGCGAATCCTACTTCTCTCGGGTTGCCCCGCATCGAATCTATCCGAGCAAGATTTTCAAGCGATGCTCTTTCCATTACGGGGAAACATCTTTGGAATCTGTTTCTGCATGATTTAAGCCGTGGGGGGGGTTCAACTAGAGATATTGGTAGGAATATCTCGAGATACATCTCCGATCAGGTTAATAAACTAAACTCTCTATACGGTTCACCTATACGGAACTGTGCTGGAAGCAACTTTATTCCGAGAATCAAAGGGGATCTCTTTCTTGGGAGATGCAACGGCAGTTATCTCAACGTCTTAGAAGACTTCTATGTGAGCTCCGAAGATGAAACCGTCTCATCTAATATCATCTCATTTCTTCATCCCCAAGTATCGAATTCGTTGTCATCCAATTTATCGAAGCAAACAGCGGGGGAGGTTGCTGGTCACGTACCCACACCAATCCAATCTCTTTTGTCTAATCTGCATAAATCCACAGCATTAGTAACTCATTCAGATGGACTTTCCAATTCTATTTCGGATCTGAAAGAGTTATTGGCGAGTTTAGACTTATCTCCCCGTGAAACGATAGGATCATCTCTATATTCGTTCGGTAGCGATGGAGTCTCTTTGGAGAAGACGTCGATAAACTCCGATTCATCGTCGGATTGGCAACCTCAACCTCGTCTCAAGAATCTGGTATTGGATCGAGTCTATCAAAAGAATTTGTCTATTAGGTATTTCTGGGAACCGGAAGAATTGGAAATATCCTATTGGTTGCTAAGATTCCCATTATACAACGATGTAACATCGAGATCTCTAGCAGAATCGATTGGAAAGGAGGTTGCGTACAAAGATACGGACTTTGCGGATCAATCTATCCGGAAAGAGGAGGTTAATCGTCCATCGCACTTTATTAATCTCAATGAATTATTAAAAGATTTGAACAGATATAAGATTTCTTGGATCTTTTGGAAAGACAATATTGGTGAAAAATGGAGCTTATTTAGAGATTACATACCTTGGTTTTCTACCCCCACCTGGTGGAGATACTTCTACGATCTGATTAGAGAAACATATCCAGAAATAGTACTTAAAATAGGTTATGACTCAACTCATAATCTCTTTAGAATCTCTAAAAGAATTGCTGAAGATGTGGTAGATGGCGCAAAAGCCTATTTATTCCAAAGATTGCAAAGCCTAGGATTGAGATTCGACAACGATTCTATCAATACTATAGTATCCAAAATAGATATTCTTATTTTCGAAGAAATTCCTGATAAAGTGGAGATTTCTCATTTGGGAGGATGGTCAGTATCTCAATCTTCCAATAGGTCTATCTTCTATTACTTCATTCTTTCAATATTCATTGTTCTTGCATTATTCAAACACCCTTTGTCTGCCGTTTCGGGTTCCAATTCCTTTCATTCATGGAAACGTTTCAATACTATTGAATATTTGACAGATCCAAAGCGTGGATCCTATTTGAAAGAGGTAATGCATTCCCCTTCGACAAGCTAAATGTCAACGAGAGATCTACTAATCTATTCTTTGAATAGATTCTTGAATTATATAAATAATATAATCTTTTTCTTCTTTGTGAGAAATGAACTCGATTCATGGGTGTCTCATAAAGAGAGCTCCGATATCCTAGATAGTAAGAAAGAACTACTGACTCAACATTTAGTGACAAATAGAATCCTTTATAGGTATGTATCGAGATTGATTTCCAATTCTGATCTATTGAGCAACGAGATTTCTCATGAGCCTTATCCACAAGAGAGATCTAATGTTTTGGCATATTTACGTCAATTCTGGCAAAATGATCTATTGAGCCACAAGATCCATAAGTTGGATCCTGCGGAGAAGTGGGCTTTTTTCGCCCTCGAGAGAAATCTTCTATTTTCAGTAACAACGAGACGGAGAGGCAGTCTACTAGATATACCATGTCGTGACATACCTATCTCACTCCAATCGGGATTATTACCATCTAAAGGAATTTCGCTAGTAGGACCCATAGAAACTGGCCGATCCTCCATTATTAGAGATGTAGCATTCGATTCCTACTTTCCAGTGGTGAAACTACCACTAAAAAAGCTGATATACAACCGATCCTTTTTTAGTAATGTACGTGGAAATTTCATCTCGAAAGAAAGCGTACATCGATTAGGTTTCATTTTTGAAATGGCGAGAGAGATGTCTCCCTGTACACTATGGATTCAAGATATTCATGAATTGAATATTCATCGTTCGTATCATAAGCTAGAAGCCGATCCCAAATTCTTACTTTGCCAAATATTGAAAAGTATTGGTGACAGACGCGGCAATTCCAACATCCGCAAGAATGTTGTTATCGCTACGACTCACGTACCTGCGAGGATAGATCCAGCTCCAATAGCTCCGAACCGGTTAAACTAATTAATAAATTTTCGAAAATCCAACGGGTATCAACGTCAGAGAGAATTATCAATTCTATTACGTATCAAAGGTTGCGAAATGGAGGCTAATCTGTCCCTCCCTCTTATTGAAGGTACTGGGTCTGGAACTACGGGTTATAGTAAACGAGATTTATTCTTTCTTGCTAATGAGGCGTTATTAATAGGTACTTCCAAAAGAAGTAGGATTATATGTAGCAACGCAATTGAATTAGCTTTGCATAGACAACATTCGACTGCTAGTGATATGGGCAATGGGATAGAATCCGGTTCTGAATCGGAAATCTTTTCTCACGAGATAGCGGAAGCTACTTCAAAGAATAGTTTGATAGATACTTATCTCACGAATACATATATTGGTCGTAACGCGTTAAAGATGCGATTCTATTACTTGTCTAACTGGTATGTGGAACCTTCAATAACCGAGTCAACATTTAATGAATTCACTCTATTTTCTCATATCCTAGGGATACTAGCTGGATTAGCAGCTCGCGATTCGCTTCTCATGGATATGAGAAAGAAAGAGAATCTCATTGTTATTGACAAACTCGCAGAGAATGACTTGAACCTAGCTTGTGGTGTACTAGAAAACCTCTCGACTAATTTTTCACGTTCAGAGATTTGTAAAGACGAAAGTCAACGCAGTAGTAGTCTTTTCCTTTCCGTCCCTATCAGTAAACCCAAGTATTGTTCAGGTGTAAACTCTACAAGTCGTTCTTCTAAATTTATGAGAAAGGAGGGATTTGGCGGTCTAACCGGCTTCGAACTCCAACAGTCACCCGAACTAGCAAACCCAAGTCCGACGGAAGTGTCGCGCGAGATCACTTGGTCCCGCAAGGCTTGGCGTCTCCGTTTCCTGCGAAGCGGGGCTTATGAATTGATGAGGGTATCATCCGAACCCAATCATTTGTATAATTTAATTCTCCTTTACCAAAATCGTAATTATATACCCCAACAAGATTTCGAATTCAATAAGATTAAGGGTGACAAAAGTCAATGGTGTGAGAAAAGCGGATATCTATCTAGTTTTGAAAAATCTGCGACTAATGTGACAGATAAATTGATTAAAAGATTGGAAAACCGGTTGGATAATATGTTGCTACGCGAGCAATTTCTCGAATTGGGAATATCCGGCGACTCATCTAATGAATATGAAACACACTGTAATCGATTAGATGAAACGACTCGAATCTTCGGGGGACGCTTCATCTGGGACCCCATGCTTTTGTTCCAGCCAGATCCTAACATTCCTTCCTCGCGTCGCAGCTTGTTGCCGACAAGAGAAACGGCGCGGAGGCTTTACACCATTTACGGTATGAGAAGGCAACACCTTAATAAGATGTCAAATAAAAAGGTTAAAAATTTCTTTCTCTATAGTGAAGATAATCCGAGATTGAAACCTGACTCATCTATTAAGCGGTGGAATAATCTCCCTTTGGATGAAGAGGAGCGAGATTCTGAATATGTCAAAGAAACTTCCTTTATGTATATACATTTGCAATATCCACAGACATTTAGCCCTGCTCGCTTTGATTCCTACGTGGTAGCAGAAGATTTTCCAGAACGATTTATTCGGTTTAGGCTTCTGGTTCATAGAAACAACTGGATGAGGCGAAACTGTTGCCCATTTCAGGATTTTCTTATCTATAACATGCTGCTTGAGATTTACAGATATCTATTCAATACGTTCTGGTTTGGTAGGGCGTCATTGGATCGAACCACGAAACAATTCTATCACGAGAGTTCATAGAACAAATCTTAGATACCCTTCATTCTGTCTAGATCTCTAGCAATAGAATTAGAAGCCAAATCAGTAGAAGTAAAATCTAGATTTTACTTCTACTGATAGAAATAATTCTCTTGTAGCATCCCAAATAGTTAAGGAACTGAGAGCCATTTCCTATATGAGTCTTTTATGAGTCTTTCCGCTTGGAAAAAAGATTGAGAAGGAGCAATAGCTTATTCCATAGGGATTTTGCAAAACAGTCTCTTAATATCACGTTTGGAATAGATCCCTTCTAAGATTGTGGATTTACTCCCCTCTCCAGATGACTGATTGATTGATTCGCTCATTCCAATCATTCAATACACCGGAATTGAAGGTGAAGGGAGGGAGGACCCCCAAAAGCGACCTCTAAATAAGCAGGGTCCTCGCCTTGGGGGTATTCGAGGGAGGGGGGAAGAACGCACAAATCTCTCTTTCTCCAATTGTTAGAGCTGGAAATAAGCACGATGGTGAATCATTTACCGGTTGGTGGGTCATGGTCCAACGCAATCTGATTTGACATATGTGGGAAACACAACTACCTAATTATTAGGAATTAGTGACATAGATTCGAACGAATCTCCCCGGGTAGGATTCGAACCTACGACCAATCGGTTAACAGCCGACCGCTCTACCGCTGAGCTACCGAGGAAAGTGGTAGGGGATTCAGTCTCATACGCACTCAAAGACTTCTCTTCTCTGAACCGCCTCTCGATCTGTAAAATGTTAAGCTCTCCCCGACATCTTGTGAAGCAGACTTCGCGTACACCCCAACTCCCATTATAGGAGGAGGCGGCGGCGATAGCAATCCCATTTGAATGGAAGGGTCCCCGAATCATGGGATAGGGGGGGGGCAACCGATCGAGGTCGGGATCAACCCCGCGATCCCCCCCCACGATCTGTATCGATCGGTCACCAATTAGTACTTCCTATTCCCCCCCTCCAAGAAGCATAGTAGAATAGCCGCAGGATTCTCCTACCTCATAGCGGAGAAAGAAGTAATATCTTTGAGGAATAAAAAGAGCAAAAAGGAGAGAGATAGAGACCGGGAAGATGAACAATAGTCGGGATAAATGAACACGAATTGGAGCTTCGTGAGACGAAAGTAGCAGTTTACGGCAAGGGCGGAATTGGGAAATCAACAACTAGCGATACTAATAGAATAGTTCCAATAATTAATCCAAACAAATATTGAGATATTCTGCCGGTTTTTCCGTGTCGTATACTCTCGCCACCAAAGATATTTAATGCTCCAGTTCCGTTGATAAATCCATCGATTATCCATAAATCAAAATATAAGACTATTTTGCTAATTAGAGTTAAAGTTCGTACAAAATATGTCTCATAAAAATGGTCGATATAACCTTTATTGATAGACCAGTTTCTAATGTGAAGTAAAAAATTATTTAATATGTGTTTATTCTTTGAATCTTTGAATTCTGTTCTATCAACAATCCTATTAGAATGTCCATAAATCTTGAAGGAAATTGAAAATCCAATAATTGATAAACTCAACGAAGGGATTGAGCTTATTAGTGTTTCTGTCAAATTTTGAAAGTATTTATTAGTGATGGAGAAGGAAACAAGAGAAATTAACCAATCAAACGGAAGGTCTATACTTGTCTCTTTTTCAACGGAAGTAATTCCTATCAATCCGCTAAATATGGTGGGTATCGCCAAAATAATCGGAGGAAGTATCATAGATAAATTTGCTTCTTGGGGATATATCAAATCTAGCTCAGACGGGGTTTGAAATGCTTTTTCAAACACCGGTTCACTCTGAGAGGTGGGGACGATCCCAAGATCTGTTGCTTTTATAACTTTCCTTTGTTTAATTCCTATTGGAGATATCAGATTATTATTAGTTTGTCTAAGAAATGATTCTGGTTGAGTTCCACCCCATGAAGTAACATTAATTTTAGATGGGAAAAAAGTGTCAAAAACAATGGAATTTGTTCGGTTAGCACGAAAATCCCCTTCAAAAGTTAGTAAATAAATACGAGACATGTAAAACGCAGTAAATCCTGCTGTAGTGGAAGCTATCAATCCAAGATAAGGGGAGTACAGCCAAGTTTCTGTAATAATTTGATCCTTAGACCAAAAACAGGATAGTGGGGGTGCGCCACACAAAGAAAGAGCGCCTAAAAGAAAGGTAATTCCAGTTATTGGCATGCTTTTCCGTAAACCACCCATTAGATACATATTTTGACTTCTAGCAGGAGAATATCCAACTAATTTTTCCATTGAATGAATAACTGAACCAGAGCCCAAAAATAGCAAAGCTTTTGAATAAGCATGAGTAATTAGATGAAATAAAGCGGATTGAGAAGCACCGACACCCGATGCTAATACCATATATCCTAATTGAGACATAGTAGAATAAGCCAAACCCTTCTTTAGATCTTTCTGAACGAGAGCCAATGTGGCCCCCAACAAAGTTGTTACTCCACCTATCCAAGAAATGGTATACATGGTTGGAGGCAATATCGAAATAAAGTTGAAAATTCGAACTATGAAGAAAATCCCGGCGGCTACCATAGTAGCTGCATGAATAAGAGCCGATATAGGCGTAGGTCCCTCCATGGCGTCCGGTAACCACACATGAAGTGGGAATTGAGCAGATTTGGCAACCGGACCTAAGAAGAGTAAAAGGGCAACCATATTAGCAAAGATCGGATTTATGGCGCCGTTTTTATCTAACTCAATAAATCAATCACACAATTCAAAAATCTCAAAGCTACCAGTTATCCAGTAAATGCCCAATATGCCCAACAACAACCCAAAATCCCCTATACGATTGGTTACAAAAGCTTTTTGACAAGCATTTGCGGCACTCGACCTCGCAAACCAAAAACCTATTAACAAATAAGAACACATTCCAACTAATTCCCAAAAGAAGTAAATCTGTATCAGGTTAGGACTAAGAACTAACCCCAACATTGATGCGGTAAACAAGCTTAGATAACCATAAAATCTTGCATATCCCTAATCGTGACACATGTAACTATCGCTGTAAATCATTACTACAATACCCACGGTAGTAACTAATATTGACATAATAAGGGTAAGTGGATCAATCAGAAAACCTATCTTTAAACGAAAATCACTTTTTGGAATCCAAGTCCACAAATGCTGTTCGATAGAATGAGTTCCAGCTTGTTTCCAAAACGAGACAAGGGAGATCACCATAGCGATGACTAATGAGAGGGTATTGAACATAGCACACGGACGTCGTAAGTTTTTGGTTGCCTCTGGAAACAGAAACAAGAAGGATCCGGTTGAGCAAGAAGCAACCAACGGACACAGAGGGATTAGACAAACATAATTATTTATTAGTTCCACGGGCGTATTAAATCCAAATTTGATTTGTTATCATTCTCAACTTCCTTTGATTAGAAGTTAAAGATAAGGATATGAGAATAATATGAGATAGAATATATGCAAGTAATCTAATTAATATTTAATTATCCAAATAATTCCATCCTTACAATCTTTAGTTCTACATTGTAATAATATGCAAAAAACTTGACAATATTTCAAGATGTGCGAGATACTTAGTAAGACTAAGTAATTTGAATCTGAATAAGTTTGCAAATCACATTTCTATAGTCTCTTTTTGAGTATGGGTAAGAGAAAACAAGAATGTTGAGATAAAAAGAGAGAATTAGGATGAATAAATATGCAATAATTGACATCGGTGGTAAACAACTTCGAGTAGAACCGGGAAGATTTCATGACACTCAACACTTCACCCCATTTCAACACGTATTGACGTCCAATAAAAAAATATCTATAAATCGGGTTTTACTTATTTGTCACGGATCTAGTATAAATTTGGGTTATCCATGGTTGGATGATGCAACTGTCAAAGGCAGAATCTTACATGGTTGTTTCAAAAAAAGACTAACGGTACAGCAGATTTACTCAAAAAAGAGAACATGACGAACTTTTGGATATAGGGAAAATATGACTCGATTCATCGTTGATTCCATCTATTTTGGTCATAAAGATCTTTAGGTATTTCTTTCTTTTTTTTTTTTATAGTAGATATAGATTTTTAATGCTTATGTAATGGCGTAGAACTTAAAAATCTTATAACTTTTACTCATGCTAATTTAGAATTAATTGCTTTTACCATATTTATTCTATTAATATGTCTCAACATAATTGAAAAGAAAAAAAAGAGTTATAGATATATGGCAGTCCCTAAAAAACGAACTTCCAGGTCGAAGAGAAGAATTCGTCATCGTACCTGGAAAGCTAGATCTACGGAAGTAGCGTCAATGGCTTTTTCTTTGGCTCAATCTATCTTAACCGGTCGTTCAAGGAGTTTTTATTATATAATGGAGGGAATAAAGGGGAAAAAAGATTCTCCAAAAAATTAGGAATATGTTATTTTTTCTCCTCCCCTCTTTACTCTTTAATTTAGAAATATTATTAGATTAAATGACTGTATTAAAAACTTGGAAACGGGAATGGAAAAGTATGGCACCAACAAATATTCTTATAGTTGATAATAAATGGAAAGAATCTCTCTTTCTACTTTGAAATATTTTATCAAAAAGTCAAAATATTTTCCTTGTTTGAAGATTTTGTCAATTACTGAAATGCTTTATCAATTTGTAATACAAGTAAGTTTGATTGATAAATATTGAGTTCAGCAAATAGTAAAATAAAACAAATTTATTATTGCAGGAATCAATGGCTAAATAATTAAAAACTCCTACTCCTACTTAATATCCATAAATGATTATAGATTGAGATTTGAGTAACAAACTGAGAATAAAGACCTATACTTTTCTCTCCCGAGATAGATAAAAAACAAAATAGATGATTCCAGAAGAGAATGAGTTAAAGATCTCTCTCTTTTGCTCTCTTCCTTCGGATTCTTTACTAAAGAGTTGGGAATAAAAGAATAATTCTATTATCTGTGTCTAAATTCATTCCAATTAGTCAATTATTTGCCTATAGCAGGATCAAATCTGTATGAATAGTTTTTCATACGTCAGGTAACTCCATCTCAATTCGGAATAGCAGGATTCGAACCTGTGACCTCCATCACCCCAAGATGGCACGCTACCAAACTGCGCTATATTCCGCTACATATCTATATATATATATATAGATAGATAGATAAGTCTTTATAGACCAAAGCCAAAATTACTTTGTTCTCATAAATCTTTTGTAAGATTGATATTGGGATCGTCATAGCAATTTCCTTCAAGGGAACCCTTATCTATCTTATCATTTTGACTATATCTCGCGTAAGTAAAACATTGACGCGCCATCCCAAACGAGTATAAAATGATATTGACCACTTATATAGATGTCTCTTCCTTTTAGGAAGAAGAAGCCGCTATGGTGAAACAGGTAGACACGCTGCTCTTAGGAAGCAGTGCCAGAGCATCTCGGTTCGAATCCGAGTAGCGGTATTCCAAGATTCTCTAATTCATTCTTTTTTTTCTCGCTTATGAATTGATAAAAGAATGATAAGAGAACAAAAAGATATTTCTGTATCTATCTATATATAGATAGATATATCACTCTATCCACATAGAAAGATCTGATTCAGCAAACTTTTTTTTTTTTATTTTTTCAAGTAAATAAGACTTAAATATTACTTCTTATTTCCGTTGTGGAAACGTTAATCTTATCCGTCTACCATTAAAGAGAGAAGATAAAAGAATAGTACTTTACTTTGGTAGTAATTGATTCAAAATTGACCAGATTCAATTGGATTAATTTAGCGATCTTCCCTTATTATAACGCATATTTATATGGAACGCGCCTTTATCCACATCTCATTTTTGATGCTTCTTTCTGCTACTTTGCTAAATCTTATCAATTTATTTCATGACTTTAATGAGCTAAACAAACTTAGCAAGAATAGTATGGTAATTGCTTCTCTCTGTACAACAGGGTTTTTAATAACCCGCTGGTTCCAAACTAAGCACCTACCAATAAGCAATTTGTACGAATCATCGATGTTTCCTTCATGGAGCTTTTCTTTGTTATACATAATATTAGAATTTGGGAATCAAAAGGGGTTGTCGGGTGCAATTGTAGCGCCGGGTGCTATGCTAATTCAAGCCTTTGCCACCTTAGGTCTTCCCGAGGGGATGCAGCAATCCACGTCATTAGTACCTGCCTTGCAGTCTCATTGGTCGATGATGCATGTAACTACAATGCTCCTGAGTTATGCTATATTGTTATGCGGATCTTTGTTAGCAATATCTCCATCAAGTGTTTATTACAGAAACGTGAGAGATTACGGAATCTTAAACTCAAAGCACAACTACGACAAATGTGACACTTTATTGAGGGTAGACACTCTTAACAGGATTCACGTACGGAATTCTTTTTATCTATTACTCCCAAATTCAAAAAAATGTCAATTAGTTAATCAATTAGATAGATGGGCTTTTCAAATTATAAGTTCGGGATTCTCTTTATTAACTATTGGTATACTTTCTGGAGCTGTGTGGGCTAATGAGGCTTGGGGATCTTATTGGAGCTGGGACCCCAAAGAGACTTGGGCACTTGTAACTTGGCTAATATACGCTATTTATCTACATACCGGGATAACTAACAGGTGGATGGGAGAGGGGCCAGCTGCGGCAGCATCAACAGGTTTCTCCTTAGTTTGGATTTGCTTTTTGGGAGTCAACTTATTGGGAATCGGATTACATAACTACGGGTGGCTTATATAAGAGTAATAAATTTAGAGAAAAAATCAATAAATGAGATATAAAAACATTTGATTTACTAAATTGTTGACTCGATGGAGTCAACAAAACAGGAATTTATGATTTAAAATCAAAGAAGGGGGGGGGGGGACATAAACAAACATTTAATAGATAAGCAGCAGGTGAAAACATCTACCTCGTTGTCTGTTTTTGTTTCTCCATCTCCAGTCTATTTCAATTTGTGTCAACAGTTACAAGTATAAGCAATTATTTAATAAATGACGAGCCAGTATTGTTGGCACAACTAGATTTAGAATTGGTAATCTTTTCTACCAAGAAAGGATCAAAAATATAATGATATTTTTTTTTTATAGAATTATTTGAATCAACAGGATTTATATTTAATTTACTGGAGTCCGGTTTCTCTTATACCTTCAATTCATAGTGAAATATGAGAACAATATTGAAAGCACTTGATTATCCCATAAAGGTAAGATCAAATTCGGATATGAACCAATACCTAATATTGGTAAAAAGAGACAAGTCGAAGTGAATACCTCCCGGGGACCAAAATCAATCAAATAAGGATTTGATTCATTGGACAGCTTATAACCATAAAACATTCGACGTAACATGGATAACAAGTAGATGGAAGAAAACACTGTACCAGTTATCGCCAGCACCAGAATCTGCATTTTAAATAAAAGAGAGTATTGCTTATTAATAAGAATTCCCAAAAATACCAATAATTCTGATACGAAACCACTCATTCCTGGTAATGCAAGAGATGCCAATGAGAATATACTAAACGTAGTAAAAAGTTTAGGCATTGGGGTTGCTATTCCCCCCAATTCATCAAGAAAGGGAGTACGCGTTCTGTCATAACAGGTACCTGCAAGAGAGAATAACGCTGCGCCAATTAAACCGTGGGAAATCATTTGTAATATAGCTCCATTAATACCCGCGTTTGTCAACGAACCAATTCCGATGATTACAAAACCCATATGGGAGATTGACGAGTAGGCTATCCTTCTCTTGATATTACGCTGACTCATAGAAGCTAGAGAGGCATATACAATCTGAATTGCTCCGAGTAGTATAAGCCACGATCGAAACAAGAGATGGGCATGAATCAATAACTCCAAATTAATCCGAATCAGTCCGTATCCTCCCATTTTTAACAATATCCCAGCTAGTAGCATGCATGTACTGTAATGTGCTTCTCCATGAGTGTCTGGTAACCAGGTATGAAAAGGAATTATTGGTAATTTAACCGCATAAGCAATTAAGAAACCTAAATAAAGAGCAATCTCCAACGAGATTGGATATGACTTAGTCATCAAAGCTTCAATATTAAAGGAAGGTACTTCGTTTCCATAAAAACTCGTGGTTAAGGCTGCTACCAAAAGAAAGATGGAACCGCTGGCTGTGTATGAAACAAATTTCGTGGCCGAATAGAGACGTCTTTTTCCTCCCCATAAGCTTAGAAGTAAATAGACTGGAATTAGTTCTAACTCCCACATGACAAAGAAAAGCAATATATCGCGGGAAACAAACAACCCGATTTGACCGCTATACATAACCAACATCAAAAAGTGGAATAATCGTATATTACGAGTGATGGGCCAAGCTGCTAAGGTTGCCAGAGTTGTTACGAAACTCGTAAGTAAAATGAGACTCATGGATAGTCCGTCAATACCTACTACCCAATGGAAATTCATAGAATTTACCCAGTTAGATATCTCTATTAACTGGATTGATTGGGAATCAAATTGGAAATGGCAGTGAAAGATATAAGTAATCGGCGAGAATTCCAATATGCATATGCCCAGGGTATACCATCTAATAATTCTGTTTCCATCACGAGGCAAAATTGGAAGCAATAAACCGGCAAAGATTGGAAAGAGAATAATCGTTGTTAACCAAGGTACATTACTCATCATGAATAAAGAATAATTTTTGATGCGAAAACATTTGCATGGTCCAGTTATAACGACTCGTACTCGGACTTCGCAATTATGAAGCTTTAAGTACGAGTCAAAATAATCTAATAATCCATTGATTAATTTTTTTTGTTCTACTATTAGTAGGCTAAACCCATACTGCGAGTGGTTTCAGCTCCTAAGTAGACACGTACACTTAAGAAATCGGTTGGACAAGCGGATTCACACCTTTTGCAACCTACGCAATCTTCAGTTCTAGGAGCAGAAGCTATCTGATTTGCCTTGCATCCATCCCAGGGTATCATTTCTAACACATCCGTGGGACATGCCCTCACACACTGAGTACAACCAATACATGTGTCATAGATTTTTACTGAATGCGCCATTGAGTTTACTTACCCCTATCAAATTTTTATATCAATTTTTTTTTTTATTTTTAATGAGAAAGTTGAAGTGAGACTTTATTCCTCCTTGTACGTTATGCGGATATCTATCTCCCTTACGAAGTAAAACATTCTTATTTTTATCTAATCTCTTCTTTATCTAATCTATCTGATAAGATCACACCCCTCTTTGATAATTTGTTCCCTTCTTATAAAGAAAGAAGGTTGACTACTTACTTAGTTTATAAACTTTGATATGAGGGATATTTCAAAACAATTTAATACAATTTAATAAATAGATATATCCTACTAGCTGATTAAAAAATCGAGTGGATTGGGAGAATCTATTCATCTCTTTATCAATCACCATTTTAACAAATTAAATTGATCGATACGAGTAGATCTTCTATTTCGGAGAAGGGAAAGGGCAGTAGCTAACCCAGTAGCAGCCTCGGCAGCCGCAACGGCTATTACAAATATGGTAAATATCTCTCCCCCCGCCTGCTGACTCTTCAATAAATTTGAGAATGTAATAAAATTTAAGTTAACTGCATTAAGAATTGATTCGAGACTCATAAGTGCCCTAACCATATTTCTACTCGTAATTAAACCGAGAAATCCGATACAAAAAAGGTAGGCACCTAGAATTAGTGCGTGTTCAAGCGTAATCTATTGAAATCCTCCTCAAATAGAGTCCTCCTCATAAATTTTAGTAAATTAAATCTTTCACAACTTTCTCTTTCCTTTTTGAGAAAATTAGGGTTAATCAGAAGATTGAAGAATTATTGCATTATTATGAGAAATATGACTTCTTATTAGTTGTAATTGCATCCTCATCACGTGCTAGATTAATTGCTCCCACCAAAGCAACTAAAAGAAGTATTGAAAGAAGCTCGAAGGGAACTAAAAACTCACTCAGTAATATATACCCAAGTTGGTGGGCGTCAATTATAGGCGCATCCGCCAAAAGATTAGTTGATTGATTGGTAAAACTTATATCAAACCACTTTGTATTGGAAATTGTATTAATCAATGCCGAGAAGAGTACCGCGCAAGCTCCCGAAGTAATAACGTATCCCACACCCCGATTAGCAGAAACGGATTGCGTCGGTCTTTCGGTAACCATTACAGCAGACGCAATTAATACATTTATGGCTCCTACATAAACAAGCGATTGTGCGGCAGCTACGGAATCAGCATTCGATGCAAAATACGATAAAGATATACAAGTGAAAACCAACCCCGAAGAAAAAGCAGAATGAACCGCGTTAGCAAATGATATTGTGCCTAAACTTCCCAGTGAGATACCCAATTCTATTAGTAATAAAATAAATTCATGAATTAATTCAGATAGATTCGTTGCACACAACTAGTTAATTTTTTTTTTTAAAGATTTCTATTTTATACTCTCTCTTTCTCTTTCTAGTTACAAATAATCAAATAAATCAATTCACTTGTTAGAAAGTTCAATCAAATTACAAGCAATTAATCAGATTTTAAGTGACTTACTCACAAGACTTTTGGACAGAGAATCCTATCAAGTCAAAATCATTTGAATTGAAAAATCTTGTGATATAGAGAGAGGTAAACGTCCCAAAGCCGTTTGATCCTGGTTTAGTTCATGACGATCATAACTAGAGAGTTCATACTCCTCAGTCATTGACAAGCAATTTGTTGGGCAGTATTCGACACAGTTTCCGCGAAAGATGCAAACTCCAAAATCGATGCTATAACTCTTTAATCGTTTTTTCTTCATGTCCTTCACCAGGATCCAATCTACAACTGGTAAGTTGATCGGGCATACTCTAACGCATACTTCGCAAGCAATACATTTGTCAAATTCAAAATGAATGCGTCCACGAAATCGTTCCGATGGTAAGATTTTTTCATATGGATATTGGACAGTTACGGGTGAACGGTTTGAGTGGTCTAAAGTAACTGCAGAGCCTTGACCTATGTATCTTGCAGCTTCTACGGCTTGCTGCCCATAACTTCGAAATTCAATTAGTGTGGAAAACGTGGAAAAAATCAACCCAACTTGTTACTTGTTTCTCGTACACATAGACTGATATGTACGGAGGTAGAAACGAACAGTATATTTGTTTCCTTCCCCTCTTAAGAGATTAAAAAGATTTGACTTAAATTAAGACTTAAGTAGAGGAGATTAACTTATAAGCAATAATTGGAACGAGGCTGTCGGCAACAAATTTCCTGAAGCAATAGGCAAGAGAAATTTCCATCCAAGATCTAATAATTGATCTATTCTTACTCTAGGCAAGGTCCATCTTGTTAAAATAGAAAGAAATAGAAAGAAATAGGATTTCGATAATGTAGTGATGATGCCCACTCCCGGTATCAACACATCATAAAACTCATTACTAGAATTTGAAAATGAAAAATCCTGTCCGAGATTCTCAAAAAACGGAATTGAAGAATCCCATCCACCCAAATATAAGATTGTTACGAATGGCGAGGAAACTAACAAATTTGAGTAAGAACCAACATAAAATAGACCAAATTTTATTCCTGAATATTCGGTTTGATAACCTGCAACCAATTCTTCCTCTGCTTCCGGCAGGTCAAAGGGCAATCTCTCACACTCTGCTAATGACGAGATGAAAAAAGCTATGAATCCTATAGGCTGACGCCACAGATTCCAACTCATAAAACCATATTTGGCTTGTGTTTTCACTATATCAACTGTACTCAAACTACCAGATAAGGGTAGTCGGCGGTACTTTTTTCTCCCGCCTCTAGTTCAAAACCGTACATGAAATTAGAGTTTCATACGGCTCCTCATCAATTGAATAAATAAACATCAATGGTTTGCATATCTGTTATTTCTAACAGAAATAGAGATTGTCAACTCAAATTAATGAGATTCCGTTTGCCACAATGACGAAATAGTCGAGTTGCTTCTGAATCTATCTCAACCTCATATATATATATCTATAGATCAATTGCAACCCGTTGGAAAATCTGTCAAATCTAACATATATGTCTATTCTCTCTAGAAATAGATAAGATTACCTTTAGTTCTATCTAAGAAGAATAAGAAGATCAATTAGTTCGACAACTTGCCTATTGATCAAGTTTGAGATTGAAACAAGAACGGTTCATAATTGATTTCTTTATCACTAAGACTATCATGGGGGTTACTTCGTTCCAAACGGTTATTATCGTAGTGAACAGGACGATACTCGAGACTGAAATATTTTGGATGCACTACTCAGTCGCCCCTACCGAGACTAAGTCTATCTCACGCAGGAAAATACTAGGAGAAGCCGATAAAGATTTTCAACTTCTTAGATATGTGGGTGCTCGGGTCATCTTTAATTATTACCAAAATCTTCTCTGTTTCACAAATCTCTTGCGCGTATTGGTGTTTCTTACCATTCACTTTTACCTAATCCTAAGGGAAATCCAAGAATTATTGTCTATTCCCGCGTCAAGCTTGGATGTTCTCCTAAACCTGGGGTAAAGCAACAGTTACCATTCGGATATACTTCTACCCTGTACATGGGGTATGGGATTTGAACCCATAACGGCAAAAGAGAGAGTACCGTTTGATCGCACCCAAAAAACTATTTGGTTTATCATTTAATAATATCTTCACACTACTTATTTGATTAGTAGTTAAAAGTTTTTTACTACTTATATTTAGCGAATCGCACGTGGGGATGCAGATAATATACACAAGGCCAAGGGTATTTCGTAACTGATCGATTGGGCGGCGGCTCTGAGACCACCTAAAAAAGAGTATTTGTTATTTGAAGCGTACCCCGCAATAAGAAGACCCAAGGGTACGATACTTGAGACAGCGACCCAGAAAGAAGCACCTATAGCCAGATCAGCTAAGACAATACCCTGGTCAAAGGGTATTACCAAGTAACTTATTAGGACTGGTGTCACTACAACAGCTGGTCCAATGGTAAATAACCAGGCATCACCCTTGGATTTGGATGGAACGATATCTTCTTTTAATAGAAGTTTTATTCCATCTGCCAAAGATTGAATAAGTCCCAGTGGACCCGCATATTCTGGTCCAACACGTTGTTGTACCCCTGCAGACACCTTTCGCTCAAGCCAGACGATAACCGATACCCCTATCGTGACTCCTGTAACTAAAATCAAGATACAAACTAGAATCCAAATTGATTCGCAAGAGTTTGTTACAACTTCCAACTCATTAAATAGTTTAACTAATTGTTTTCTATAAATTTCAATATCGGTTGCCGTTTCAGCGATCAACCTCTCCCATAATGATGTCTATACTACCCAATATTGTCGTGATATCTGCGAGCTTCATTCCTTTCACCAGTTGAGGAATAATTTGCAAATTTATAAAACCAGGTGGACGAATTTTCCATCTCCAGGGAAAGACACTACCATCTCCAACCAGAAAGATTCCCAATTCTCCCTTGGGGGCTTCTACTCTTACGTAATGCTCCTGTTTAGGCAATTTAAAAGTAGGAGAAGACTTCTTTCCAACAAATTGGTAATTGAAACCACCCCAGTCTACTTCTTTTTTTTGTTGAGTGAGACGTCGACCTTCCAAATTCTCATATGGACCCCCTGGAAGAAGTTTCAGCGCTTGTTTAATGATATTTATTGATTCCTTCATTTCGTCAATTCGTACTAAGTAACGTGCTAAGGAATCCCCCTCTTCTTGCCACTTAATATGCCAGTCCAAGTTATCATAACATTCATAGTGGTCAAGTTTGCGAAGATCCCACTGAACTCCGGAAGCCCTTAATACAGGTCCAGATAAGCCCCAACTGATGGCTTCTTGTCTACTGATGAAACCTACTCCTACTACTCGTTTTAAAAAGATTGGATTCTTTGTAATTAACCGCTCATATTCATGGATCTTTGGGAGGCAATGATGACGAAAATCTAGACATTTGTCTACCCATCCGTAAGGTAAATCCGTGGCAACTCCTCCGATGCGGAAATAGTTATGCATCATTCGCATGCCGGTAGCAGCCTCAAACGAGTCATAAATCATTTCTCTCTCTCGAAATATGTAAAAAAAGGGGGTTTGCGCACCAATATCTGCCAGGAATGGTCCAAGCCATAACAAGTGCGAAGCTATTCGGCTTAATTCAAGCATTATTACGCGTATATAGCTAGCTCTTACGGGTATTTGAATATTTGCCAACTTCTCCGGTGCATTGACTGTTACTGCTTCGGTAAACGTAGTTGCCAAATAATCCCATCTTGTTACGTACGGAAGGTATTGCAAAGTGGTTCGGTTTTCAGCAATTTTCTCCATTCCTCTATGCAGATATCCCAAAATTGGTTCGCAATCAATGACATTTTCACCATCTAAGACGACGACAAGTCGAAGAACACCATGCATAGATGGATGATGAGGGCCCATGCTTACCGTAACTGGATCTAGTTCTCTAAGATGCGTACCCGTAAATTACTTCCTTTCCGGTAAATATCATGGGATCTAGCTTCGCCAAATAAATTTGCGCCAACTGCGACACTTTGGAATGTCAAACCTCTGCTCAAAATCTAATGTCCCTTTCAACCCCGAATACCTAAATTCTTTTTAATCTTGATGTATTGAGCTATATCTTTATCGGATGAATAAGCTAAAAGACGCTTACGTTTACCGAGTAATTTTCGCAAACCTCTTCGAGATGAATAGTCTTCGTGGTGTGATTCCAAGTGGGAAGTTAGTTTTAGAATCCGATTAGTCAAGTAATATATTTGAGAGGCGGTGAACCCAGTATCTTTATTTCCACTGACTAGTTGCGCGTTAATAAATTTACACTTATCCGTAGTAATAATGATAATAATTACGATTGCTTGCTCCACCTCAAATTGATTATAAACTCTTTAGTCAACAGTTGCAGCAAAGGCGCCTTGGACAAAAATGAGATCCGATTCTTTTGGGTGTGATGCAGTACCATATCAAATGGGTGTGTGCTTTGATGTATTATTTACGAGCAGTTATAGCTTTCTCCTGGATTCAGGATAGCTATATCGTGTAATTAATTGGGATTGACTAAACGGAGGTAAGTCCATTTAATTACACACCAGTTAATTACACATGTGTCGAAATTCTCGTACCGCATTTCACACCTTTTTAATCTTGCTAACTTCGAATAATAGGATACATTCGAATTCTAAGTAGTGCGAATCGACTCCCAGTAAGAATGTTGAAACAGAATCTACCAGTACAGGCTAATTCTTCCAGGCGGTGACTAGGCCACAGAAATCGTTTAATCCTCTGAACTTCCCTTAGTTCTGAAGGCTTATATCTCTCTTTACTGCGAGTCCATTTAATTCTGGAGATAAATTCAATTTTAGAATTAAAATCGTGTGTCCCCGGTTTGTCAAACCCCGAATTTAGAAGAGATCGAAGGAATCGAAATTCTCGTCGACGTCGAGCAAGCAATAGATCTTCGATATTATAAATATGAGACTGTTTTTTGCTTACTCCTGCAGCTATACCCAACAGATTTGAGATATAACTATCACTATAGATCTTGTTGTAGAGTCTTTTCCCAACCTTGTCTTTCAATCTAGACTTGAACTTTAAAAAGGGATTAAGTATTTTGTATATCAAGTTTTGGTCATCGAGTAAGACCGATAAGCGATGAGCTGAAAGAATAGACAGATCATCGAACAGATCACCTTTGGTTGTTTTATTGAGATATAAGTCTAAGAAATTGGAATCTACATTCGTATTAACGCAAAGCGGGACAAGATCGTGGTCATCGCCTAACATCCCTATAAGAGCTGTCAGGCTTCTCAAATTCTCTAGTTTCGTTTCAGATTTCCATTTCCATCGAAATAGATAATCCATATCTTCCCTTTCATCTAGGATTATTCCGTATAGATCGTCAGATACTTTTTGAAATCTACTAATTATATCCAGTGCTGTGCCATACATAGTAGTATCTCTCAAAATAAGATCCTTGGATTTGCTTATTTCCTTTTTGAAAGGACTCTTTGTTCTCGTAAAATCTGTAACTAGCCACGGCATTAAATCAAATTTAGAATTGAACTTGATCTCTGAATCAGAGATACAAGAGTTCAATGATGCATCCATTCTTTTCCGCCCTAATTTAGTAATTTTTAAGATACGATCTTTATATTTAAGCTTTTGGGTAACAGCATCTTGCCAAATAGATAATTTTTGTATATCTCCATCTCGTACAAAATTAATAAGATTTTGTAATAGATATCTATATTTGCGAAGCTTATTGAGATTTCTAATTCGATCCCTAAGGAAAGGTTCTTTGAAATATATAGAATAATTATGTGACTCATTTTGAAAAATGGAATATTCTTGTTCATTTCCAATTCTTTCTTGAATGTTATCCAGATTGTCCAAGCAATCGAAATTGATTCTCCACCTGTAAGGTGCTACGTCGCACCAAAGTGTTAGTGGCAACTTACAGTTAGGAAAGCAATCTAACCATTTGTTCCAATTACTTGTGTTCAAATCACATAATTTATTTAAGAAACCCCATTCTTCCACGTATTTCAAAACATGTTCATTAAATCTTTTTTTTGCAGATTTATTAGTTGTATCATCAGATGAAATATCTGTGTAAGAACTTGTTTCACTTGGACTTGAGGTAATTGAATCATACTCAAGAAAAACCTTTGAGGAATCCCCTAAATGAACCAAAGGTTGCTCAGGCTGGTAAGGGGTTAAATTACCATTCCAAAGTTCATTATTTCTAATAATCTTCCTTTTGCTGGTGCTATGGTTACCAGTTGTCAATAAATTCAGTCTTAAGTTCCCTTTTACGCTTAGATCCCAAATAGTATTATAGAGATAAGCTTGAGATAACCATTGAGTTCTATCAAATTGTGAGACTCTTTCTTCAGATCTGAAAAGAAATAGATCTGTTTCTTGAATAATAGTATTAAACACTTCGATTAGTTGCGTGTGCAACGTGGCAAGTTCACTAGAGTAATAGCGTAAATCTCTGTTAACCTTTTGAGAAGAACTTGATGTTATCAAAATAAATCTCTCAAATGCTTCTGTAATGATTATATGTAACTTCAGGATTATTTCTTGAAGATTTGTTAATTCTTCCTCACCAAACCTTTCAAGGTTGGTGAGGTCTATATCTTTCAATCTATAATTTAAGATTAATTCATCAATTTGGGTTGTTTCAGTATACGGTTTATTGACGTTAACCTTTTGGTTGAACGAATTTGACAATCCGGTTACGTAATTATCATCACCAACCTTTTGACTAATTAATCTTTGAGTGATTAATCTCTCACTAATAGTATCCATTTCTTTGTTAACATTGCCAACTGGACTAATTGATTGTACTTCCCCAACATTATTAATAGATTCTTCATTTTTCTTCTCAAAAGTTGAATTTAATTCTACAATCTCACTTATTTTGTTATTAAATACAGGCCTTATTTGAGTATTGGAAGTTGAAACGAATTCAGCTGAGACTTCTCCAGCCTTTGAGATTCCTACAGTTTTATTAAGAAATAGGTTGAACTCTTTTAATAGGATTAGACTTGGTTTCAACATTTTTCCCAAATTGAAATTGGAATCAAGAAAACGATAGGCTTGTTTGGTTCTTAGTGAAAACCCTTCCCTGCAAGTTCGAATAATCTTCTTTCTAACAGGTCTCCAGAATGAGGGTTGTTTTTGAATACTTCCAAAAGGTATATCTGTCTGATATCCTAACGCTGTTAAATAAGTAAATCTGGATCTCTTTTGTTTCAATCTCCGTTTGTTTCTTGATTTTTGACTCCCAATTGAGTTAATTCTCATAGATCTCTTTGGAGAAGTCAGGCTTTTTTTCTTTCCAGTGGAGTGCCAGGGCTTTAACCGAAACGGATATACAATTTTTATTTGTATACCTTCTCTCAACCAGCGGGGAGGAAGTTGATCCTGCGAGAACTCCTCACCATCAAATGTACAATTAATATGAATCTCCTTTTTCCATTTTGTCCAGTCTTTATTCCATTCGGAATTTTGACGAAGCAATATACGGCCAATAGTTTTGAACATTATAAGTACAGGTAGTTTTATAAACTTGCGGAATTTCGACTGAAAAACCAGCATGTAACCCCTTCCATTATGAATGGGACCTATGTCTGATCTAGCTGCCAAAGCTGAACGAGCAAGTTTTGACTGGCTTAAATCTCGCTTTGCTGGTGATAAGGAATTGAGTTGCTGCCCCAATTGGTAATCCTTAATTCTCTTTGAGTCAGTAAACAATTCTTTAGTCTTTGAACTTGTTAACTGCTCAGCGGGCAGTTGAAGTAAGACTGGTATTTCCATCAATCTAATAAAGAAAGCCGAACGCACTTTCTCTTGAAGTGCTTTCCAGGGCGATGTTTTTCGTCTCCTGGATCGCATGGATCCCTTCAAGAATCTTCGGCGGAAGTCAGAGATTCTTGCATATCGCTTCACCAATTTTGGTGATCTAGATTTTCCTCTTGCAAAGGTGAAACCAACATTCCGTAATTTTCTGTGACGGATATCACCATCTGCTCCTGGAAAGTCAAATTCAGTATCAAAATAGAGTTCGTTATTGCGAGCTAGATTTGTAATCAGATCTTCAATATTATAGGGGGTGTGTATCCCTCTCTTTATATTTATGGGGTGTCCCTGACTGCTTATTAAGAATCTATTTGATAGAAAGATTTGATCAAATTTATAGCAAATGTTATCTTTTGTTACATAAGTCAAAAAAAGTGCTTGATCCTCGGGATCCAAGTTTATTATATCTTCCCAAGTGACAACGTACTCGGACGGAGATTTCAATCTTATGAGGATTTTTTCTATATCATAATCATACAAAAGTCGGTCTTTGAACATAAATTGGAATATACGTCGAGCTCTCACTGGCAAAGTCTCCCACGGCATAGGATTCCCGCCTCCCTGTTCTAATTCTTGATTTCTTGCAGAAATCCACTTTTCAATAGAATTTCTCTTAGTTATGGCACCGCTTCTTCTTCTTCTTCTTCGTCTAACTCTTTTCTTTACCTTTAAATGATTTGAATTCCATCTAGTCAAATCTAATTCATCTCCTGTTGAAAATGTTTGTGGTACTGGAATTCGTGTGCGTAAATTATTGAATAAGGGGTCATAAACGCGGGGTATTCTTTCCCTATCCCCCCTTATTAATCGAGTTCTTTTTTCTATTGCTTGCGAAAAGGGAAATCCAGTATTTAATAATTTGATTCGATCTAGTAATTCTATTTGAGAGTTTTTACTTCTTATTAAGTTTTGCAAAGTCCAATCTCGATATGAGCAATAAACCCCTAGAATATTTTGAGACTTAATTAGATATTTTTCCAATTATCTTTCAAAGATTGACAAACTAGGCAACGCTGTAATACATAATCTCTGTTTTCCATCAGTTAGACACTTATCGAAGAAATACGTAGATGTTTTCTCCTTGTAAAAACCGCTATTTATATCGGATTGGCCTTTTCTGATGAATCGATTACCCCGATTCTCTCTTAAGGGGTCAAAAAAAGAGGTGGGCCATGGCTTAAAAAGCCACCACAAAAGATCTGGATATTCATCAAGTTCCCAAAAAGACATTTCTTTATCATGGGATTCATTAATGAACTTTGCAGTCCAGAGAGAAACTGGAGCTCTACCCAGATAAATCAAAGTGTTTATTACAAAAACAATACTAAAAGTTGTATAGAGACTACGTTTTACTAATAAAAAGAGTATTGGCGAATCTTTCTTCACACGAGTCAAAAGAAGTTTGGACAAGTAACTGAATGCCACCTGTCCAGTTAACCATCCTAAAAGGGTGGTTATTACAAAAAGTAAATTATTGCTATAACGAAAGAAGAATAGGTGAGTTAATCTTGTCAACACGGGATTTGGTAATAAAAAAGGATTCAAGATTTGAATCAGAAAACTATTCAAAAATAACCAAATTACTCGTGGATCACGTAATGAAGTAGTAGGTCGCAAAGTTTGATAGTTTGGTAAGTCATTAATAGTTAGGCAAACTATAACCATGTAAGGTATTACTACAATAGTTAACAGATGTGGTTTCGATAACCATATATAGATTGGTGAACAATATATTGATGAGATAGTCACCAGTTGCGCTAGCATAGAACCACTTAGAGATACCAGACCGCTTATATTTCCTCCCAAAAGAAATGCTCTTATACATAAGATTTGGGAAGGTCCAACTGGTAGTGTTGCGAGGAAACCATAGTAAAGACCGAAAAGGATATATGGACTCATCAAATCTAATCCAGTTGATGACAACGTAGTTAATATTTTTATATTCGTTGTAGTCTTTTTGATGTACGAATCTATTGTTTCATCTCCCTTTATATCTTCGCACTTTTTCTTCTTCGTTTAAATCTCTCGACAGCTCGGTCTTACCCATTTTGATATCTCTTTTTTTTTTATGTCCATATCAATATCACCTGCATTATAAGCACGAATCTAATATAATACAAATGATTTTGAGAGATCAATTATAGATCTTAATTGAAAACTTTACTGAATAGCTTGAAGTTCAAATTCTTAATCAAAAAGAAAAGAAAAAAGAAATTAATGAAATCAATAAATCTTTTGATTAAGAATTTTTACGGATGACTACATAGATACTTCTTCATAATGATTAATTCCTAATTTCTCCTAATTCTTTGTTTTTTTAATAGAAGCTTTATTAAGCATCTACTGCTTGTTTGGATAAGCTGCGACAGCTTACTAAAGACTCACGTATACGTCGCAGTGGGCGAGTAACTAGTTCAAGAGCGTCTCGCGCATTAGTAGATCCATGGATTTGCGCAAATGTGAATTCGATCGACCATTTGGTATCTATATCTCTAGCCTCCAATGGATTAGCGTGAGCCATTCCAGTAATAGCCAAGTCTGGTTGTAGCTCATGCATACGCTGGACCTGACTATAGTTGTCGGGTTTTTCAACAATTCGAGGCATGGGCTTTCTCATTTCCCTACAGGTTTGTTGCAGGAGCGACAACTCGGCAGCTTGATATCGCCTATCCATATAAGGAATACCTACTTCATAAACAACCATTCCACAACGAATTAAGAATCTTGCTATAGAAATCTCTAATAGATTATCTCCCATGAAAAAAACGGATTTACCTGTTAGTATTTCAATGTAATCATTAATATTTTTCCATATTTGACTCTCTCTCTTTTCCAAACCATCTGGTTTTATATCAAATACTGAACAAATCTTTTCTATCCATACACGTGTTCCATCGGGACCAATGGGGAAAGGTGCACCTATCAATTGGCATTTTCTCCGACGCATTGATGTTGTCGCCGTCCGGCTCAAGAAGGGGTTTACTCCGCAAACATAGACGCCTTCGCCTAATGCAGGAAGTTCATTATATCTTTGTGAGGGTAGCCAACCCGATACAGAAACAGATTGACGTTTTAATTCCAAATTCAATTGAGACGCTACACTGGAAGGTAAAGATCCAAAGAGAACTAGATTGCATCTATTTAATTGGCCCTTTCTGTTGACGAAGCCGTTATCTTGATCTTGAGCGGCATCAATTTCAACAAGCTTACCTACGCCTCCCTTCTCCCAACTTGTAGCACGAGGATTATATTCTGGACATCGATGTGTCATAGCGGCCAATACAGTATCTTCTCCTTGGGTGAAGGCATGGTCTAACCCGTTTGCCCGTGCAACTATAATAGGTATTCCAATCTGTTTTTCCAATTTGGGTGCTATCCCTTCCAAATCCATCTTTATTATTTCTGTGGTGCAAGTACCAATCCAAATGATAACACTGGGATTTCTATCATTCTTTATTTGTAAGCAAATTCTCTCTAATTCCTTTTGATCATTCAACTGAGCTGAGATATCTCCCTCTTCTGATTCTGCCATCGCGTAACGAGGTTCTGCAAAAATCATAACTCCGGGAGCATTTTGCAAAAAATAACCGCGAGTTTTCGTACCTACTACTAAGAAAGAACTATCTTCAATCTTTTGGTATAACCAAGATACGCAACTAATGGGACAAAAAGTGTGATAGTTACCAGTTTCGCACTCAAAAGTGGGAATCTCAAGAGTCTTCATGAAAGTGTTTCCTTGGAAGATATAGATGTATATATACGTATACGCAAACATGCAGTCTTTTTAGTTTTAAATAATCGTGAAGTCAAATGAACTATCTTGCAAATCATTTTGAGTCCTACCTGTCCCTTCCAAATTGGGATTTAAATAAAAATCAGAAAGTAAACTAAATAATTCCCTATCTGGAATCTCTCGTGGTACGATTCCCTCTGGTTTAGATAAGATTTAATCTGCTATATTTGAGTAGAAATCACAAACAAAATTCAGGTTTGGTTGGCATTCAGCCATTTCGAACAAAGTTTTTCCTTTTACTCTTGAAATACGAATATCTTCAACTAGGGGTAATACCTCTAGTACGGGCATAGGGCAGGCTTCTACATATTTATTAATTAAATCTCTCTCAGATGTTCGGTTTCCTACTAAACCGGCTAATCGCAATGGGTGGGTATGTGCTTTTTCTCTGACTGATGCTGCAATGCAATTTGCTGCAAAAAGAGCGTCAAATCCATTATCCGTTATAATTATACAGTAATCTGCGTAATTCAATGGGGCAGCAAAACCTCCACAAACTACGTCTCCCAAAACGTCAAATAAAATAATGTCATACTCATAGAAGGCGTTTGATTCTTTTAATAGTTTTACTGTTTCTCCCACGACATAGCCCCCGCAGCCCGCCCCCGCTGGGGGTCCACCAGCTTCCACACAGTCCACGCCACCATAACCTTTGTGAATTACATCTTCAGGCCATACATCTTCATAATGATAATCTTTTGATTGTAAAGTATCTATAATTGTAGGTATTAAGAATCCCGTGAGAGTAAAGGTACTGTCATGTTTGGGATCGCATCCGATTTGTAATATTTGTTTGCCTCTTCTAGCTAAAGCTATTGATATATTACAGCTAGTTGTTGATTTCCCAATTCCGCCCTTGCCGTAAACTGCTACTTTCGTCTCACGAAGCTCCAATTCGTGTTCATTTATCCCGACTATTGTTCATCTTCCCGGTCTCTATCTCTCTCCTTTTTGCTCTTTTTATTCCTCAAAGATATTACTTCTTTCTCCGCTATGAGGTAGGAGAATCCTGCGGCTATTCTACTATGCTTCTTGGAGGGGGGGAATAGGAAGTACTAATTGGTGACCGATCGATACAGATCGTGGGGGGGGATCGCGGGGTTGATCCCGACCTCGATCGGTTGCCCCCCCCCTATCCCATGATTCGGGGACCCTTCCATTCAAATGGGATTGCTATCGCCGCCGCCTCCTCCTATAATGGGAGTTGGGGTGTACGCGAAGTCTGCTTCACAAGATGTCGGGGAGAGCTTAACATTTTACAGATCGAGAGGCGGTTCAGAGAAGAGAAGTCTTTGAGTGCGTATGAGACTGAATCCCCTACCACTTTCCTCGGTAGCTCAGCGGTAGAGCGGTCGGCTGTTAACCGATTGGTCGTAGGTTCGAATCCTACCCGGGGAGATTCGTTCGAATCTATGTCACTAATTCCTAATAATTAGGTAGTTGTGTTTCCCACATATGTCAAATCAGATTGCGTTGGACCATGACCCACCAACCGGTAAATGATTCACCATCGTGCTTATTTCCAGCTCTAACAATTGGAGAAAGAGAGATTTGTGCGTTCTTCCCCCCTCCCTCGAATACCCCCAAGGCGAGGACCCTGCTTATTTAGAGGTCGCTTTTGGGGGTCCTCCCTCCCTTCACCTTCAATTCCGGTGTATTGAATGATTGGAATGAGCGAATCAATCAATCAGTCATCTGGAGAGGGGAGTAAATCCACAATCTTAGAAGGGATCTATTCCAAACGTGATATTAAGAGACTGTTTTGCAAAATCCCTATGGAATAAGCTATTGCTCCTTCTCAATCTTTTTTCCAAGCGGAAAGACTCATAAAAGACTCATATAGGAAATGGCTCTCAGTTCCTTAACTATTTGGGATGCTACAAGAGAATTATTTCTATCAGTAGAAGTAAAATCTAGATTTTACTTCTACTGATTTGGCTTCTAATTCTATTGCTAGAGATCTAGACAGAATGAAGGGTATCTAAGATTTGTTCTATGAACTCTCGTGATAGAATTGTTTCGTGGTTCGATCCAATGACGCCCTACCAAACCAGAACGTATTGAATAGATATCTGTAAATCTCAAGCAGCATGTTATAGATAAGAAAATCCTGAAATGGGCAACAGTTTCGCCTCATCCAGTTGTTTCTATGAACCAGAAGCCTAAACCGAATAAATCGTTCTGGAAAATCTTCTGCTACCACGTAGGAATCAAAGCGAGCAGGGCTAAATGTCTGTGGATATTGCAAATGTATATACATAAAGGAAGTTTCTTTGACATATTCAGAATCTCGCTCCTCTTCATCCAAAGGGAGATTATTCCACCGCTTAATAGATGAGTCAGGTTTCAATCTCGGATTATCTTCACTATAGAGAAAGAAATTTTTAACCTTTTTATTTGACATCTTATTAAGGTGTTGCCTTCTCATACCGTAAATGGTGTAAAGCCTCCGCGCCGTTTCTCTTGTCGGCAACAAGCTGCGACGCGAGGAAGGAATGTTAGGATCTGGCTGGAACAAAAGCATGGGGTCCCAGATGAAGCGTCCCCCGAAGATTCGAGTCGTTTCATCTAATCGATTACAGTGTGTTTCATATTCATTAGATGAGTCGCCGGATATTCCCAATTCGAGAAATTGCTCGCGTAGCAACATATTATCCAACCGGTTTTCCAATCTTTTAATCAATTTATCTGTCACATTAGTCGCAGATTTTTCAAAACTAGATAGATATCCGCTTTTCTCACACCATTGACTTTTGTCACCCTTAATCTTATTGAATTCGAAATCTTGTTGGGGTATATAATTACGATTTTGGTAAAGGAGAATTAAATTATACAAATGATTGGGTTCGGATGATACCCTCATCAATTCATAAGCCCCGCTTCGCAGGAAACGGAGACGCCAAGCCTTGCGGGACCAAGTGATCTCGCGCGACACTTCCGTCGGACTTGGGTTTGCTAGTTCGGGTGACTGTTGGAGTTCGAAGCCGGTTAGACCGCCAAATCCCTCCTTTCTCATAAATTTAGAAGAACGACTTGTAGAGTTTACACCTGAACAATACTTGGGTTTACTGATAGGGACGGAAAGGAAAAGACTACTACTGCGTTGACTTTCGTCTTTACAAATCTCTGAACGTGAAAAATTAGTCGAGAGGTTTTCTAGTACACCACAAGCTAGGTTCAAGTCATTCTCTGCGAGTTTGTCAATAACAATGAGATTCTCTTTCTTTCTCATATCCATGAGAAGCGAATCGCGAGCTGCTAATCCAGCTAGTATCCCTAGGATATGAGAAAATAGAGTGAATTCATTAAATGTTGACTCGGTTATTGAAGGTTCCACATACCAGTTAGACAAGTAATAGAATCGCATCTTTAACGCGTTACGACCAATATATGTATTCGTGAGATAAGTATCTATCAAACTATTCTTTGAAGTAGCTTCCGCTATCTCGTGAGAAAAGATTTCCGATTCAGAACCGGATTCTATCCCATTGCCCATATCACTAGCAGTCGAATGTTGTCTATGCAAAGCTAATTCAATTGCGTTGCTACATATAATCCTACTTCTTTTGGAAGTACCTATTAATAACGCCTCATTAGCAAGAAAGAATAAATCTCGTTTACTATAACCCGTAGTTCCAGACCCAGTACCTTCAATAAGAGGGAGGGACAGATTAGCCTCCATTTCGCAACCTTTGATACGTAATAGAATTGATAATTCTCTCTGACGTTGATACCCGTTGGATTTTCGAAAATTTATTAATTAGTTTAACCGGTTCGGAGCTATTGGAGCTGGATCTATCCTCGCAGGTACGTGAGTCGTAGCGATAACAACATTCTTGCGGATGTTGGAATTGCCGCGTCTGTCACCAATACTTTTCAATATTTGGCAAAGTAAGAATTTGGGATCGGCTTCTAGCTTATGATACGAACGATGAATATTCAATTCATGAATATCTTGAATCCATAGTGTACAGGGAGACATCTCTCTCGCCATTTCAAAAATGAAACCTAATCGATGTACGCTTTCTTTCGAGATGAAATTTCCACGTACATTACTAAAAAAGGATCGGTTGTATATCAGCTTTTTTAGTGGTAGTTTCACCACTGGAAAGTAGGAATCGAATGCTACATCTCTAATAATGGAGGATCGGCCAGTTTCTATGGGTCCTACTAGCGAAATTCCTTTAGATGGTAATAATCCCGATTGGAGTGAGATAGGTATGTCACGACATGGTATATCTAGTAGACTGCCTCTCCGTCTCGTTGTTACTGAAAATAGAAGATTTCTCTCGAGGGCGAAAAAAGCCCACTTCTCCGCAGGATCCAACTTATGGATCTTGTGGCTCAATAGATCATTTTGCCAGAATTGACGTAAATATGCCAAAACATTAGATCTCTCTTGTGGATAAGGCTCATGAGAAATCTCGTTGCTCAATAGATCAGAATTGGAAATCAATCTCGATACATACCTATAAAGGATTCTATTTGTCACTAAATGTTGAGTCAGTAGTTCTTTCTTACTATCTAGGATATCGGAGCTCTCTTTATGAGACACCCATGAATCGAGTTCATTTCTCACAAAGAAGAAAAAGATTATATTATTTATATAATTCAAGAATCTATTCAAAGAATAGATTAGTAGATCTCTCGTTGACATTTAGCTTGTCGAAGGGGAATGCATTACCTCTTTCAAATAGGATCCACGCTTTGGATCTGTCAAATATTCAATAGTATTGAAACGTTTCCATGAATGAAAGGAATTGGAACCCGAAACGGCAGACAAAGGGTGTTTGAATAATGCAAGAACAATGAATATTGAAAGAATGAAGTAATAGAAGATAGACCTATTGGAAGATTGAGATACTGACCATCCTCCCAAATGAGAAATCTCCACTTTATCAGGAATTTCTTCGAAAATAAGAATATCTATTTTGGATACTATAGTATTGATAGAATCGTTGTCGAATCTCAATCCTAGGCTTTGCAATCTTTGGAATAAATAGGCTTTTGCGCCATCTACCACATCTTCAGCAATTCTTTTAGAGATTCTAAAGAGATTATGAGTTGAGTCATAACCTATTTTAAGTACTATTTCTGGATATGTTTCTCTAATCAGATCGTAGAAGTATCTCCACCAGGTGGGGGTAGAAAACCAAGGTATGTAATCTCTAAATAAGCTCCATTTTTCACCAATATTGTCTTTCCAAAAGATCCAAGAAATCTTATATCTGTTCAAATCTTTTAATAATTCATTGAGATTAATAAAGTGCGATGGACGATTAACCTCCTCTTTCCGGATAGATTGATCCGCAAAGTCCGTATCTTTGTACGCAACCTCCTTTCCAATCGATTCTGCTAGAGATCTCGATGTTACATCGTTGTATAATGGGAATCTTAGCAACCAATAGGATATTTCCAATTCTTCCGGTTCCCAGAAATACCTAATAGACAAATTCTTTTGATAGACTCGATCCAATACCAGATTCTTGAGACGAGGTTGAGGTTGCCAATCCGACGATGAATCGGAGTTTATCGACGTCTTCTCCAAAGAGACTCCATCGCTACCGAACGAATATAGAGATGATCCTATCGTTTCACGGGGAGATAAGTCTAAACTCGCCAATAACTCTTTCAGATCCGAAATAGAATTGGAAAGTCCATCTGAATGAGTTACTAATGCTGTGGATTTATGCAGATTAGACAAAAGAGATTGGATTGGTGTGGGTACGTGACCAGCAACCTCCCCCGCTGTTTGCTTCGATAAATTGGATGACAACGAATTCGATACTTGGGGATGAAGAAATGAGATGATATTAGATGAGACGGTTTCATCTTCGGAGCTCACATAGAAGTCTTCTAAGACGTTGAGATAACTGCCGTTGCATCTCCCAAGAAAGAGATCCCCTTTGATTCTCGGAATAAAGTTGCTTCCAGCACAGTTCCGTATAGGTGAACCGTATAGAGAGTTTAGTTTATTAACCTGATCGGAGATGTATCTCGAGATATTCCTACCAATATCTCTAGTTGAACCCCCCCCACGGCTTAAATCATGCAGAAACAGATTCCAAAGATGTTTCCCCGTAATGGAAAGAGCATCGCTTGAAAATCTTGCTCGGATAGATTCGATGCGGGGCAACCCGAGAGAAGTAGGATTCGCTGCAGGTTCCAGCTCGGTCGAAGAGCCTAGAGATTTCTCACTCATTAAGAGTTTGGACTCAATGAATAAACTCTTTTTCTTCTCAAGAATTTTTTTGAGGAAAAGCATCTGTTCATTGATGTAACCATTAAATAAACCTGATAAAAGGTCAAGCATCATGAGATCTATGTTGTTCAATCTCTCGAGATCTATATCGTTCAATCTCTCGATGCAAAAATCAATGGTATATATCAAGATTCTCCGGCAAATAACCTCAGCAACAATCATTTTATAAAGAATTAAAACATTGAGATTATAAAGAAGTAAAACATTGAGAATTTGATGAGAATAGTTTCTCTTCTGTTGATTGTTACTACCGAGACTGACACCAATATTATTTAGTAATTCGTTCTGTATTATTGATACACGGCAATTTGATTCCTTCAAGTCATACTTTAAGACTTCCCCGACAGGGAAAGGAGACGAATCCTCGGTCGTATCGAGCCATCTATGCACATTTGACTGAACATCTCTATACTCATCAATTCGAAAGGTAATATATTCATTCAATAGGCGCTCTACGTTATCTTTCCATTTCAATACTCTTTATTCAGTTGCAATTCTTGTTACACCAGTGTACTCCCCGATCCCCGTCCAGCCATCCAACCGATATTTGATTTGGAAGAAATATTCAGTAGATAATGCGCATAAATAGTCAGAGAAAAGAGATATGTATGTTGAGTAGAGAGGTATGATTCTACTTCGTCCATACCATCTAACTAAAGAATATATTGAATGTATGTTACCCTCTTCTCTCAATTAGTTTAAAAAAGTAGTATTTTCACTTCGATTACTTATTTCTCTAGGTATACCTAAAGATATTTGAAAATAGTTTGGAAGAATCTCATTGAGGTTGAGGTGTCTGCTACTCGCTAGCCCAAGTCTTTTGTCAGATTCTTGAGTAAGCAGCATGTTGCCCTTCATTTCCAATGGAAATCCTTTCCCAGATTTGACGCTACTATCGACGTCAATAGCTATTGCCCCATTAGAAATCAGATTTGATCTCTCAATTATCGAGAGAGATCTGGTGAGTCGATCTATCAATCCATTTCTCACTTGTGAATAAGTGGGTAGAATGGGAAATTCTTCCCCATTTTTGTCACAATCTAGTCCGGATATACAGCCACGGAACGACGTCGTTTTCTCACAAGACGTAAATGAAGACAAGTTGGAAAAGGCTTCTCGCTCTAAAGAAGAGTCCGATCCACCCCCCTGTTGACCTGCTGAATTTCCGGAGTCAAGTAACGTCTTGTCATAGAAGTTTAATACTACGGGGTTTAATGATTCGTTTCTCAATTGTGTTGCTTGTAACCGACCTGAATCTCGCTTGTTATGATTTTCCCAAAAGAATAACGAATCAAAATAATTTTGGTTGTTTCTAGAAACAACCAAATAGTTATAGAATTTGAAAAACCTATCCCTGCAAAATACTTGAATCCTTTCATTCTCATCTTTAGATATATCTCTGCCAAGGAGTGAACCTCTCACTACGCACGCCTTCCATCTACCAGAAACCAGGGGAATCATCCCATCGTAGCGAACTTGCTTCTCTTTTCTCGTTGAGCCTGCAGAAATATCTTCGTTCAAACCTAAGTAGTAGGAAACAGGTCTTCTCCTCTTTCCATTCTTTTCAACAGATAAAGATCTTTCGAATCGGAGAAAGCAGTCACAGGAGAAATCAACAAGGTTTTCCGCTTGTTTTTTCCTTACTCCGTCACCCCCATTAATGACTCCCGTTAATACAAAACTTCTTTCGATCGACCTTTTGTCACTCAAGCAATGCATACAGATTGGTATTGTTAGCAACATCAGCATCTCCAGAGTAATGCCACTATCTCCCTCTAGTGAATTACGCAAATTGCGTAAAAATAGTGAACTTAGAAATCGCAAGTCAGATAATCTGATAAAAGGTTCATAATTGGAAGATGGACTAATTAAGGACTCTTTGAGATGTTGGTTTTTCAATGATTCGAAGAAGTGATCTAATAGACTTACTTCTATTAACTCAGAGATCTTAGATGAGAGATCTGGACTTCCTACTCTTTCTCTTGCCACCTTTTTTACCTTACTTTCCTCTTTCATATTAATTTTATGCGGTAGATACTATCTATTTCCCACATTTATTATACCAATAATCTTGGTAATTTCAAGATAGGGTGAGATACATATCTCAAACGAGTCTAGTGATTTCTGTGAATAGTCGTATCCAAAACTGGAATTAGATCAAGAATTCTCAATTGTTATTGTCGGAGAGACCCACATATATCCCATCGACCTTAAAAGTTCTTACCTGTTCCAAGCAGAGCGATGGAATCGAATTACCCAATTGGATGGGCGAACGACGGGGATTGAACCCGCGCGTGATGGATCCACAATCCATTGCCTTGATCCACTTGGCTACGTCCGCCCCCTCTGTTGATTTATTTGCCCCCCGCCCGCACGTGAACGAGATCTATCTGTTAAGCAAACTAGATAGGTCCTTCGGTTGATACACATACATATTAACTGTATGTATATAACAAGACAAGAGAGAATCTTTGAAATGAGGAATGCACCCCTTCTTTTATCCAAAAGAGCTTGGGGTGGGGGATTAAGAACATTCTGCAAATCGGAATAGGAAACTTCGTAATCTATTAAATTGCAGAAGGATATTCCAAAAAGTCTTCGGAATTCGATTCGAGGTTGGAAACTGATAATAATAAGATTATGACAAGCTTTTCTCACTCTTTTCATTGGTTCTACCGCACGAACCCTCATCCTCGTATCATTGGACACCAAACCTCTTCCTCTGGAGTTGAGAGGTTTGGTATCCAGTTGTGCTGCATAACCAGACGGATGTTATCCGTTTATAGAAGGAGCTTCAACAGAGGCCAAGTCTAGGGGGAAGTTATGAGCGTTACGTTCATGCATGACTTCCATACCTAAGTTAGCGCGGTTTATGATGTCAGCCCAGGTGTTTATAACACGGCCTTGGCTGTCAACCACGGATTGGTTGAAGTTAAAACCATTCAAGTTGAATGCCATAGTGCTAATGCCTAAAGCGGTGAACCAGATACCTACTACGGGCCAAGCAGCTAAAAAGAAGTGCAGAGAACGAGAATTGTTGAAGCTAGCATATTGGAAGATCAAACGACCAAAATAGCCGTGAGCAGCTACAATGTTGTAAGTTTCTCCTTCTTGACCAAACTTGTAACCTGCATTAGCAGACTCATTCTCAGTTGTTTCTCTGATCAAACTAGAAGTTACCAAAGAGCCATGCATAGCACTGAATAGAGAGCCGCCGAATACGCCAGCTACACCCAACATGTGGAATGGATGCATAAGAATATTGTGCTCAGCCTGGAAGACGATCATGAAGTTGAAAGTACCAGAAATGCCTAGAGGCATACCGTCAGAGAAGCTTCCTTGACCAACTGGGTAGATCAAGAAGACGGCGGCAGCCGCTGCGACAGGAGCTGAGTACGCAACAGCGATCCAAGGACGCATACCTAGGCGGAAGCTTAGTTCCCATTCGCGACCCATGTAGCAAGCTACACCAAGTAGGAAGTGAAGAACAATAAGTTCGTAAGGACCACCATTGTAAAGCCATTCATCAACGGAAGCTGCTTCCCAGATTGGGTAGAAATGTAACCCAATAGCTGCAGAAGTAGGGATGATAGCACCAGAGATAATGTTGTTACCGTATAACAAAGAACCAGAAACGGGTTCACGGATACCATCAATATCTACGGGAGGAGCTGCGACGAAAGCAATGATGAATACAGAGGTTGCGGTTAGCAAGGTGGGAATCATTAAGACACCGAACCATCCGATGTAAAGACGGTTTTCGGTGCTGGTGATCCAGTCGCAGAAGCGACCCCATAGGCTTGCGCTTTCGCGTCGTTCTAAAGTTGCGGTCATGGTAATTTTTGGTTCTCGAGAAATAAGTAGTGATTCCCCAGGCTAGTAAGCTTGTTAATCTAGAATATATCACAAAAACCTATCTGTGTCAACCAGAATTAATTGAGTCTCCAGAATTCTCGGATATGGGGGCTTCTTCTCGATATCTCAAACAATTCTTAATTTTTACTCCATGCGATGCGCATCCCAATCAATTTCAGATTCTAAAAAACTGGTTATGTCTCAAGCCTTTGTGCGAGGCACTCCGCAACTCTGCATTGGCCCCCCCGCTTATCCTATTAGGAAGAGTCTAATAATTAGTAACCTAAAAAAGAGGTAGTTGCCAATCCTCACTTGTGACTTAAAAACCTGTTATTTGTCGCTCACCCTTCGTTCAACCAGTTCTTCGTAGTGTTTCCTGATTCCCAGATAGTTTAGTTTGTGCTCGGTTCCAATCCACAACAGTTTCGTTGTGGATTGGAACGAATCCGAAACTAGCGGAAATGGGCAAAAGCTTTGTTGGCTTCCGCAACTTTATGAGTCTCCTCTTTCCTCCGTATGGCACTACCGGAATTTCTGGCGGCATCCATTGATTCATCACTCGATCTTAAAGCCATACTTCGACCTGAGCGTTTTCGACACGCGATTAATAACCACCGGATAGCCAAAGCTTTTCCCTCTGTCGGTACTACTTCAACGGGAACTCGATAGGTTGATCCACCTACACGTTTGGTTTCTGTCACTACGTCGGGAGTTACCCCGCGCACCGCCTGTCGCAGAACAGACAGCGGATTCCTATTTGTCTTTTACCTAATCCGCTTCATAGCCTGATAGAGAATATGATAAGCCAGTGATTTCTTGCCATTTCTCAGGATACGATCAACTAGCATATTTACTAATCGATTACGATAAATTGGATCTGATTCGATATTCTTCTTTCCGTTCACTACACTGCTCCGATGTAACACGAGTTTACAAATAGAAATATGTCAGATTTCAATCAATCTTTTTATTTCAATGGTATCTTAGGCTACTATTTTGGCTTCTTCACTCCATATTGTAGGGTGGATCCACCAGTTAATCGAGGATCTCCCTCCAAACTGCACGTGCGACTTTCATCGAATACAGCTTTCCGCATGATTGAATAGAAACTATTCAAATGATTTTGAACCACTTCTTTCTTAAGAGGCAGGTCATATTTACTCATTGCATATTGAGTATCCGTTCTCTCCTATTCCACGGATAAGAAAGATTGAAGTTTAGATAGAAAAGAAGAGAATCTCGCAATTCAGTTATCTTACTAGGAATGTCCGTAGGTTTATCAATCCAATCAGTAGATGTGCATAAAGCCTTCACCGAATCTCCGTAGTCGTAATCTAAACCTGTTCCAGGAGGAAAAGACGCCCCAAGAGTCTCCAGGTGGGAGTCCAGGTAAAACTCAACTTACTGGAATAGAACACCTTAGACACCAAGTTGTTTTATACAAATAGATAGATAAGTAATAATTAATCTCTATCAATCTCTGTAGTAGCAGGCTTCAGTCCCCCTGCAATGCTGGGTCAGCTACACGTTTAACATATCAGAACAACTGATACGGAATCATTGCAATGATACAAGTTGTGACAATGTTTTGCAACGCACTAGAACGCCCTTTTTTACGATCCTTCACCCCTACAGCATCTAAGGTTCCTCTAACAATGTGATACCTAACGCCGGGTAGGTCTTTGACCCTTCCGCCTCTCACGGGGACCACCGAATGTTCCTGCAAATTATGGCCAATACCTGGTATGTAAGCCGTTATCTCAAACTTGGAGGTTAATCGAACTCTCGCGACTTTACGTAGGGCAGAGTTGGGTTTTTTTGGTGTAGTTGTGGAATAGTCGACAGCTTCAATGTCACTATACGGAACCGTACGTGAGATTCCCACCTCATACGGCTCCTCGTCATTCAATTACTCCTGAGATGAGAAAAGGAATCCAAAACCCCTCCCAATCGGTTTCAACTACAAATACAGAATAGAAAGAAAGAATGAGATCCTTTTCAATCTCTTTTTAGGGCTTCGGCTTTGCGCCCCACTCATTTCCCGGATCCCGCTTAATAAGCAACGCAGATAGAGAGATGAGAAATTTATCAAATCGATTGATAGATTTGTTAATGAGTTCCCCGTTTTCGTACAAGTAATATGATGCGGATTGAGTATGGAGGAAATTGACGAGTCGGTATCAGCTTATCCGCATCATTAATCATTTTTTGATAAGGAATCCATTTTGAATTTCTATATTTCACTCTCGTTCTTTTTTTCTTTTCGATGAGGCTCCTGAGCTGAGGAGGATCCGGCAACCTAACGCCAACGAACTACCTTAATAAGTAGAAGTAGGTGAGATAAAATAGGGAGTAGGTAGGATCCGATCACTACCTGAAGTTTGTCAGCGACAACGACGCTGAGATAGCAATAAAGAAAAACCAAGTATACATACAAGAAAGAAAAGATAAATAAGTTAAGGTCAATAGGTTATTGGTTTAGTCGACTGCGGCTTAGTCAGCCTGTTCCGCCGCGAGCCACTGGTCAAGCCCCGCTGCATTCTACTACCCCTCTTCCGCGAACCGAATCACAAGTCTAGGTTCCGCGGGGAAAGAATTGTACCACGAGAACTAGGGGAGGTCAAGCCGTTTCTGTCATCAGTTGTTACTAGCAATCCCATATCTCAAAGATCCTGGGTAGGAAAGACTGAAAGCCTAGCAAAGGAGAAGTTAGCACCGGCAGGGGTGGGGTACTGGTATATTAAGCATAGTTATAAGGTTACAAGAGTGTGAATTAGAGGTGGGGGCAGCCTCGACTCCCTCTCAACATTCTTCAAAAGATCTTTGAAATTGAATTTGTGGACTTGCCAAACTGAAACTGCCTCTGAGTTTCTCTTTGGGTGGAGCTAAGAGAATGGATAGGCCAAGCA